GATTCTAGGAAATCTCAAAAAATTCCACGATTTCTAGATATATATCTTAATATATATCTTAATTAATTAATTAATTAATTATTAGTATTATTACTATTATATTAGTATTAGTTAGTTAATTATTTAATTTTAATTTATTGAATATAATTAATATTAATTATATTAATTAAGATTCGAAATCTTTTTTGTTTTTTAATTATTTTTTTTATTCGCGAGGAGCCGGATGAGAAGAAACTCTCACGTCCGGTTCTGCAGTAGAGATGGAATTCATAATCAACCATCAACTATAACCCTAAAAGAACCAGATTCCGTAAACAACATAGAGGAAGAATGAAGGGAATCTCATATCGAGGGAATCGTATTTGTTTCGGTAAATATGCTCTTCAAGCGCTCGAACCCGCGTGGATCACATCTAGACAAATAGAAGCCGGTCGGCGGGCAATGACACGAAATGTACGTCGTGGTGGAAAACTATGGGTACGTATATTTCCAGACAAACCAGTTACACTAAGGCCCGCAGAAACACGTATGGGTTCGGGGAAAGGATCCCCGGAATATTGGGTAGCTGTTGTTAAACCAGGTCGAATACTTTATGAAATGGGCGGAGTAAAAGAAAATATAGCTAAAAGGGCTATTTCAATAGCAGCATCTAAAATGCCTATACGGACTCAATTCATTATTTCGGGATAAAGGATAAAAGGGGTAGAACTAACAGAAATAAATGAGTCGTAGGTGTGAAAAAAAAAAATTGCTTATTTCCTTTTTTTTTTTATTTTTAGACAAAAAATATTTCTTTTTTTTATCCTTTGCATTAAATGCATTAAAAGAACAAATTACAAAATGATATGATTCAATCTCAGACCCATTTAAATGTAGCAGATAACAGCGGGGCTCGAGAACTGATGTGTATTCGAATCATAGGAGCTAGTAATCGTCGATATGCTCATATTGGTGACGTTATTGTTGCTGTGATCAAAGAAGCCGTACCAAATATGCCCCTAGCAAAATCAGAAGTGGTCAGAGCTGTAATTGTGCGTACCTGTAAAGAATTCAAACGTGAAAACGGTATGATAATCCGATATGATGACAATGCTGCAGTTGTTATTGACCAAGAAGGAAATCCAAAAGGGACGCGAATTTTTGGCGCGATCGCCCGGGAATTAAGACAATTAAATTTTACTAAAATAGTTTCATTAGCTCCCGAAGTATTATAAATTATAAAAAGGGGGGATCGCGCTATTTTATAGTGGGATAGTTGAAAGAAATGAATTGAGAAATAGATTGTATCTCACGCATATACCTTTATTCATAAAATATTCATAAAAAAAAAAAAAAAAGAAATAAGCATGTTGATTATATCAAATTTTGAGCCACCAACAATTTTAGTTCATCATGGGCAGAGACACTATTGCTGAGGTAATAACCTCTATACGAAATGCTGATATGGATAAAAAAAGAGTAGTTCGAATAACAGCCACTAATATTACCGAAAATATTGTCAAAATACTTTTAAGAGAGGGTTTTATCGAAAACGTGAGAAAACATCGAGAAAACACCAAAGATTTTTTGGTTTTAACGCTACGACATAGAAGGAATAGCAAAAGGCCTGGTAGAAATCTTTTAAATTTAAAACGGATCAGTCGACCTGGTCTACGAATCTATTCTAATTATCGACAAATTCCGCGAATTTTAGGCGGGATGGGAATTGTAATTATTTCTACTTCTCGAGGTATAATGACAGACCGAGAGGCCCGGCTAGAAAGAATCGGCGGAGAACTTTTGTGTTATATATGGTAATCTTTTTAATATACAAATTGGACCCAAAACTTACAATTTTAAATTGTAAAATAAAAAATAAAAGGGACGAGTTGTCTAATATTGTTCCTGCTTTATTAGTTGATACTTCAAGGGGACTTTACCTGGAATGAAAGAACAAAAATGGATTCATGAGGGTTTAATTACCGAATCGCTTCCCAATGGCATGTTCCGGGTTCGTTTAGATAATGAAGATCTGATTCTAGGTTATGTTTCAGGAAAGATTCGACGTAGTTTTATACGGATACTACCGGGAGATAGAGTCAAGGTTGAGGTAAGTCGGTATGATTCAACCAAAGGACGTATAATTTATCGACTCCGCACCAAGGATTCGAAGGATAACAAGGATTCGAAGGATTAAATGGCTTGAACACCCCTTTCGCGAGAATAGGATTCGAGATGCCAATTTTCAATAAACTTTTTTTCTTCCAAGAAGTAAATTAAATTACAATTTAAGCTAAGGACTGACAAATATGAAAATAAGAGCTTCTGTTCGTAAAATTTGTGAAAAATGTCGACTAATCCGCAGGCGGGGGCGAATTATAGTAATTTGTTCCAATCCGAGACATAAACAAAGGCAGGGATAATCACACTCCCTAAATGAAACGATATAAATAAGGAATCTTTTTTAATATGAAATGAAATGGATATATCCATATATCTCTAACTCATATTTGCGAGATGA